AAACAATAAAAGCATTAAGTGGATGCCTTGGCATTAATTTTATTTTTAGGACGTAAAAAATGCGAAAAGCTATATTAAATTTTATTTAATTTTGAAATATAGATCTCCTAAAGAAAACTTTTTCTTTGTGAAAATTTAAAAAACAGTGAATTGAAATATCTAAGTAACTGTTAAAAAAAATCAAACGAGATTCCGTAAGTAATGACGAATGAAAATGGAAATTAGGTTTATAGAAATAAAACAATTTATTTGAAAAATTTTGAAAAATTTACTTTAAAAGGTGAAAGTCCTGTAGAATAATAATTATTTTTATCATAGTAAAAAGAGGTATGTGTAATCTTTTTTGAATATTGGGGAACCACCCTCAAAACCTATTAAAAATTAATGATCGATAGCGAACAAGTACTGTAAAGGAAAGGTGAAAAAGAACTTTTGAGTTTGAAATAATTCTGAAACTTAATGTTAACAATCAATTGGAACTTTTTTAAAAAGTAACAGTGTACCTTTTGCATAATGGGCCAGCAAGTTTATTTTTATAGCAAGCTTAATTTAATAAAGTAGGCGCAGATAAATCAAGTTTTAAAAAGCTTTTTTAGTTATACAAATAAGACCCGAAACTGAGTGATCTAACCATGAACAGATTGAAAAATAGGTAAAACTATTTGGAGGATCGAACTCACATATGTGGCAAAATATGGAGATGATTTGTGGTTAGGAGTGAAAGGCTAATCAAACTCAGAGATAGCTGGTTTTCCGCGAAATCTATTGAAGTAGAGCATTTAAAATCTTTTTTTGGGGTAGAGCACTCATTGAGCTAGGGGGCGTAAAAACTTACTGAATTCTTGGAAACTCCGAATACAAAAAAACGTTATTTAAATAGACAGACATTAGGCGCTAAGGTCTATTGTCAAGAGGGAAACAGCCCAGATTGATCGCTAAGGTCTCTAAATAATATTCTAAGTGAAAAAGGAAGTGAAAAAATAATTACAACCAGTAGGTAGGCTTGGAAGCAGCCATCCTTTAAAGAAAGCGTAATAGCTCATTGGTCTAGTTTTTTTGCGCCTAAAATGTATCGAGACTTAAGAAATTTACCGAAGCGGCAAGTTTTATTAAAAAATAAAACGGTAGCGGAACATTCTGTATGTTAATAAAGATATATTGTGAAATATATTGAAGATATCAGAAAAGAAAATGCTGGCATTAGTAACAAAAAATAACGCACAAGAATCGTTATCACCGTAAATCCAAGGGTTTCTATGTTAAAATGTATTGCATAGAGTGAAACGGCCCCTAAGAAAGATTTGACGAAAGCAAATTTTGATGGGATAATTTTTAAATTAAATTTTTTAAAAAAGTGACAAAAATTTTGTAATTTTTCAGGAAATAACTTTTTTAATTAAAAACCGTACCCTAAACCGACACAGGTGGATAGGTCGAGTAGACTAAGGTGAATGAGAGAACTATATTGAAGGAACTCGGCAAAATGACTTTGTAACTTCGGGATAAAAAGTACCTAATTATTTTTAATAATTAGGTGTCACAAAATAGGGGGTTGCGACTGTTTAATAAAAACTTAGGACTCTGCTAAATGGTAACATGATGTATAGGGTCTGACACCTGCCCGGTGCTGGAAGATTAAAAGGAAATGTTTGCGCATTAAATGGAAGTCCCAGTAAACGGCGGCCGTAACTCTGACGGTCCTAAGGTAGCGAAATTCCTTGTCGGGTAAGTTCCGACCTGCATGAATGGTGTAACGACATCCCCGCTGTCTCCAATATAGACTCAGTGAATTTGAAATATCCGTGAAGATGCGGATTCTCTATAGTTAGACGGAAAGACCCCGTGAACCTTTACTACATCTTTATATTGTTATTTTATCTAATATGTGTAGCATAAGTGGTAATTGTTTAGACCTTTACGCTAGTAAATTGTTTAGATACTCTTGAAATACCACTCTTATTAAAATAAATAACTAATATTTTTTAAATAGACAGTGTATGGTTGGTAGTTTGACTGGGGCGGTCACCTCCTAAAGAGTAACGGAGGTGTACAAAGGTAAGCTCAAATTGGATAATAGTATCAATTGTAGAGCGTAATGGTAAAAGCTTGCTTGACTGTAAGATAGACATATCAAACAGGGACGAAAGTCGGTCATAGTGATCCGATAATTCTTTGTGGAAAGATTATCGCTCAACGGATAAAAGGTACTCCGGGGATAACAGGCTGATGACTCCTAAGAGCTCCTATCGACGGAGTCGTTTGGCACCTCGATGTCGACTCATCACATCCTGGAGCTGAAGAAGGTTCCAAGGGTTCGGCTGTTCGCCGATTAAAGTGGTACGTGAGTTGGGTTTAGAACGTCGTGAGACAGTTTGGTTCCTATCTTCTATAGATATTTTGAAAAATGAAAGAATCTAACTCTAGTACGAGAGGACCGAGAAGGGTAAATCTCTGGTGTATCGGTTGTTGCAAGGCATCGCCGAGTAGCTAAATTTATTTTGGATAATTACTGAAAGCATCTAAGTAAGAAACCATTCTTAAAAATTTTTTATATAAAAACTGTAAAAGATGATTACATTGATAGGTTTTAAGTGTAAGTATTGTAAAATATTTAGCTTAAAAATACTAAACGTTTTAAAAATTTAAATATAATTATTTCTTTGTAGCTCAACGGTAGAGCGAATGGCTGTTAACCATTAGGTTGTAGGTTCAAATCCTATCAAAGAAGTTTTATATTTTGGTCGAATAGCCAAGTCAGGTTTAAGGCAGTAGTTTGCTAAACTATCAGTTAATTTATTAACTCGTGGGTTCAAATCCCACTTCGACTTATTTACTAATAAGATGATGTAGTTTAATGGTAGAGCGTGGGAATCATAATCCTAATGTTGTAGGTTCAAATCCTACCATCATTACTAGTCATAAAAATGCCAATTTAAAACGGAAGGTAGCATAGTCTGGCTAATGCATCTGTTTTGGGAACAGAAGATCAAAGGTTCAAATCCTTTTCTTCCGAAAATAGGTAATAAGATGAGATAGAGTAATAGGTTAACTTATCAGGCTCATAATCTGAAGATGTAGGTTCAAGTCCTGCTCTCATCATTTTCATAATAATAATCTATGATTCAAATTCAAACTAAATTAAAAATTAACGATAATAGTGGTATTAAAATAGGACAATGTATAAAAATTTATAAAAGAAAAGTTGGAAAAATCGGTAATACTATTTTAATTTCAGCAAAAAAATTACGTCTAAATCAAAAAAAAAAAGTTAAAATAGTTAAAGGTGATTTATTTAAAGCTTTAATTATTCATACAGCTTATCAAAAAAAAAGTACAATAGGTAATATGATTAAATTTGATAAAAATTGTATAATAATATTAAATAATCAAAATAAACCTTTAGGTACCCGTATATTTGGACCAATTACTTCTGAATTTAGAAAACAAAAAAATTTTAAAATATTATCATTATCTTCAAATATTTTATAAAAATCTATGGAAAAAAATTTACAAAATCATTACCAAAATGTTACTATTTACGATCTTATAACAAAATTAAATTTCAAAAATATATTTGAAATTCCTAAAATAACTAAAATTTGCTTAAATATTGGATTTAAAGATGCAAATATTGAAAAAAAAAAATTAATTAATATAATTTTATTATTAAAATTAATAACAAATCAAAAACCTATAGTTACGAAATCAAAAAAAAATAATATATTTTTAAAAATAAAAAAAAATTCACTTATAGGGTGTAAAATAACTTTAAGAAAAAAAAATATTTTTATTTTTTTAGAAAAAATTTTAATTTTTATTTTACCAAATTTAATTAAAATAAATTTAAAAAATAAAAACATTTTAAATTTTCAAATTCAAAATGTTTTACATTTTTTTGAATTAAAAACAGAATTTTTAAAATTTAAAAATATACCACCAATTGATGTATCTATTCATACAAATATAAAGAATAATAATGAATTATTTTTATTATTAAATTCAATTTTTATTATAAAACAATAATTTTTTAGCAAAAATAGCTCAATGGTAGAGTATAATCTTGCCAAGGTTAATGTTGAGGGTTCGAATCCCTTTTTTTGCTTTATATATTTATTAGATAAATGGACCCGAAGGCAGTATTTGGTATTTCCATTTATTAATACGAAAATAGGGGATAATATTAGAATTGACATTTATCTTTTGTGATTATAGATTAATTGGTAAATCTTTTATCTTCCAAGTAAATGTTGTGGGTTCAAGTCCCACTAATCACATAATATCAAAAAAGGAGAAATGGCTGAGTGGTTAAAAGCGGCAGACTGTAAATTTGTTGAAGTAATTTCTACGTAGGTTCAAATCCTACTTTCTCCAAAATATTAAAAATTTTTAGCTATTTTATAGTATAAACATAACTTTAACACCGTTTTTAAATAATTATTAGATAAATTTTTTTTATTTAATTCTTTTTCAAAAAAATACTAAAGATTAGTGTTTTTCGTATTTATAAATTATAATTGTGTAAATGTTATTTATTTCTTTTAAATTTTTTAAAAGGGGATTACCGTCTTTCGCATTACTAAAGGATTTTTTATTAAATAAGATAATCTTTTTATATCTAATTATTAATTTATAAAAATAATAATTTTATAGCCTTTAAGACAATATAAAACAAAAATTAATATAAGAATGTAAAATAATATAAATTTTTAATTTTCTGTTATTTTAAAAATTTATATTAAATCATTAATATAAAATCTAAATAGAGTTTGATCCTGGCTCAGAATAAATGCTATCGGTATGCTTAACACATGCAAGTTGAATGTTTTTGAAACATAGCGAACGGGTGAGTAACACGTGAATTATCTACCTTTTAATTCAGAATAATTATTTCATAAAAATACTGAATAAATAAATTAAAGTTTTTAACGTTAAAAGATGAGTTTGCGTAAGATTATGGTAGTTGGTAGTTTAAAAGACTACCAAGCCTATTATCTTTAGCTGGTTTGAAAGAATGATCAGCCACATTGGGACTGAGACACGGCCCAAACTTTTTTAAAGGCAGCAGTGGGGAATTTTGGACAATGAGCGAAAGCTTGATCCAGCAATACCGAGTGAGTGATGACGGCTAATTAGGTTGTAAAGCTCTTTCATTAAGGAGGAAAATGACAGTACTTAAAAAAGAAGTTCCGGCTAATACCCGTGCCAGCAGCCGCGGTAATACGGGAGGAGCGAGCATTATTCGGAATGATTAGGCGTAAAGGGTTTGTAGGTGGTTTTTTAAGTTGAAAGAAACAAATTAAAGCTTAACTTTATACATTTTTTCAAAACTGATAAACTTGAGTATAAATAGAGGATAATGGAATTTCTATTGGAGTGATAAAATACGTTGATAATAGAAGGAAGACCTATGGCGAAGGCAATTATCTGGGTATATACTGACACTGAGAAACGAAAGCTTGGGTAGCGAACGGGATTAGATACCCCGGTAGTCCATGCTGTAAACGATGAGTGCTAATATTTAGAATTTTTAGATATAACAGCTAACGCGTTAAGCACTCCGCCTGAAAAGTATAATCGCAAGATTGAAATTTAAAGGAATTGACGGGAGTCTACACAAGCGGTGGAGCATGTGGTTTAATTCGATAATACGCGCAGAACCTTACCAACTCTTGCTAATTTTTATCTAAAAATTTAGATAAAAAACAGGCGTTGCATGGCTGTCGTCAGCTCGTGTTGTGAAATGTTTGGTTAAATCCTTTAACGAGCGCAACCCTTATTGTTAGTTGCTAATTTATTAAAAAAAATAAAAGCACTCTAACAAAAAAATTAATGATAGGTTAATGGAAGGTGGGGATGACGTCAAGTCTTCATGGCCCTTATGAGTTGGGCTACACACGTGCTACAATGATAATCACAATGAGAGGCAATAATAATAAAAATTGGAGCAAATCTTTAAAAATTATCTTAGTTCGGATTAAGGGCTGAAACTCGCCCTTATGAAGTTGGAATCGCTAGTAATCGCAGAACAGCATGCTGCGGTGAATATGTTACTGGACTTTGTACACACCGCCCGTCACATCAGGGAAGTTGATTATTTTTAAAATAATTCTTAACTATTTAGTATAATTAGATAATTATTTAATTATAATATTTTATAATTTATATTAAATAAATTAAAATTCCTAAAAAGTGGTTAGTAACTTTGATGAAGTCGTAACAAGGTAGTCGTAGGGGAACCTGTGTCTGGAAGAGATCTTTAAACATTCTTAAATTAATTTTAAAAATTTTAGGAAAATAGTTTAATTGGTAAAATCGTAGTCTCCAAAATTATTGTTATGGGTTCAAATCCCATTTTTCCTGTTTTATTTTTTTTTAATATTATAAATCAAAAAAATTTTATAAAATCTGAAATTAATTAAATTCAAGTTATAAAAATAAAATTTTATTTAAAATACTTTTTAACAAAAGGGAATTTAAATTTAGATTTATAATATTTTAATCAAAAAAATTTAAATTAATTAAAAATAAATTTTTAATTAGCCTTATTAAGGATATTCCAAATTTATAATTTTTTTAAAATTCTTAATTTTGTATATATTAAAAAGTAAATAAAATAATAAATTTAAACAATATTATGACAATAATAAATTATATAAATAATCAATTCACTTTTTTAGATATGGCAGAACCTTGGCAATTAGGTTTTCAAGATCCAGCAACACCTGTTATGGAAGGTATTATTAATTTTCACCACGATTTGATGTTTTTTTTAATAATGATTACCGTATTTGTTTGTTGGATGTTATTTAGAGTTATTACTCTTTTTGATGAAAACAAAAACAAAAACGCATCAACAGTTGTGCATGGAGCTACTATCGAAATTATTTGGACTTCTATTCCAGCTTTAATTTTATTAGTTGTTGCAGTTCCCTCTTTTGCTTTATTATATTCGATGGATGAAGTTATTGACCCAATTATTACGTTAAAAGTGATTGGTAGTCAATGGTACTGGAGTTATGAATATTCCGATAATTTGGAATTTTCGGATGAACCTTTAATTTTTGATAGTTATATGTTACAAGAAGAAGATTTAGCTATAGGTCAATTCAGAGTTTTAGAAGTGGATAATCGTGTAGTGGTACCAACTAATAGTCATATTAGAGTATTAATTACAGCATCCGATGTTTTACATTCATGGGCTATTCCCTCATTAGGTATTAAATTAGATGCTTGTCCTGGACGTTTAAATCAAACATCAATGTTTATTAAAAGGGAAGGTGTTTTTTATGGACAATGTAGTGAAATTTGTGGAGTAAATCACGGATTTATGCCTATTGTTGTAGAAGCTGTTTCATTAGAAGATTATTTAACATGGTTAAAAAATAAAATCAATTTTGATTTTAATGTATAATTAAAGTAATTTTATGGTATTTAAAATCATTGGTATAATTTTTTTAATATTATTATTATTTACAGATATTAAACAAATTATAAATAAAATTAAACAATTTTTTAATAAATACTAAAAAGTATTATTATTAATCCAAATTTAAAAAAACCAACGCTTTTTTTAATTAAAAAAATATATAATTTTGCATTTAAACCGAATTTAAAAAATATTTAAAAATGAATTTTCAAAGTATAAATAAATGGTCAACAAGATGGCTATTCTCGACAAATCATAAAGATATTGGAACTTTATATTTAATTTTTAGTGCTTTTGCTGGTATTGTTGGTACAACTTTATCTCTTTTAATTAGAATGGAATTAGCACAACCAGGTAATCAAATTTTTATGGGTAATCATCAATTATATAATGTTATTGTTACTGCACATGCTTTTATCATGGTTTTTTTTTTAGTTATGCCCGCTTTAATTGGGGGTTTTGGTAATTGGTTTGTACCTTTAATGATAGGTGCACCTGATATGGCTTTTCCACGTATGAATAATATAAGTTTTTGGTTATTACCTCCAGCTTTATTATTATTAGTTTCATCGGCTATTGTAGAATCTGGTGCAGGTACAGGTTGGACTGTTTATCCACCGTTATCTAGTGTACAAGCCCATTCAGGACCTTCAGTAGATTTAGCTATTTTTAGTTTACATTTAACAGGTATTTCTTCATTATTAGGTGCAATTAATTTTATTTCAACTATTTATAATATGCGAGCACCCGGTTTAAGTTTTCATAGATTACCTTTATTTGTTTGGTCTGTATTAATTACGGCTTTTCTTTTATTATTAACGTTACCTGTTTTAGCTGGAGCAATTACCATGTTGTTAACCGATAGAAATTTAAATACTTCTTTTTATGACCCATCTGGTGGAGGTGATCCTGTATTATATCAACATTTATTTTGGTTCTTTGGTCATCCAGAGGTTTATATTTTAATTTTACCAGCTTTTGGTATTATTAGTCAAGTTTCTGCAGCTTTTGCTAAAAAAAATGTATTCGGATATTTAGGGATGGTTTATGCTATGTTATCTATAGGTTTATTAGGTTCTATTGTATGGGCTCATCACATGTTTACTGTAGGTTTAGATGTAGATACTCGAGCTTATTTTTCTGCAGCAACTATGATTATTGCGGTACCTACAGGTATTAAAATCTTTAGTTGGTTAGCAACTTTATGGGGAGGTTCTTTAAAATTTGAAACACCTTTATTATTTACATTAGGTTTTATTTTATTATTCGTTATGGGTGGTGTAACTGGTGTAGCTATGTCTAATTCTGGTTTAGATATTGCATTACATGATACTTATTATATTGTAGGACACTTTCATTATGTATTATCTATGGGAGCTGTTTTTGGTATTTTTACTGGATTTTATTTTTGGATTGGAAAAATATCTGGTCGTAGATATCCTGAAATTTTTGGTCAAATTCATTTTTGGTTATTCTTTATTGGGGTAAATGTAACTTTTTTTCCAATGCACTTTTTAGGTTTAGCTGGTATGCCTAGAAGAATTCCGGATTTCCCTGATGCTATGAGTGGCTGGAATGCTGTAAGTAGTTTCGGTTCATATATTTCTTTCTTTTCAGCTATTTTCTTTTTTTATATTGTATATTTAACTTTAGTACACGGTAAAAAAATTGAAAATTAATTAATATAAAATTAATTTATTATCATTATAAGATAATAAATTAATTAAAAATAAAAATATTTAAAAAGAGAGGTAAAGTAATTTAAAATAACCTTCTCACCATATTTTCTTTACTACTTATTTATTAAAACACGGTTTAATCATTATTAATCCCGATTAGTTCTTAAATTATTTTATTTTAAAAAAAGTGAACTATCTTTTACTTTTTTTTAAAATTTTAGTCAAAAAAACTACTTAAAATTTTAATAATTTTATGCATAATTCTATCAAATTCTTTTGTATTATGCACATGTGAGTTATCTATCAAAAAAAAGTTATGAATCTCTTTCAATAAATATAGAAATGATCCTCTATTAACAGGATCATCTAATAGACGTTGTATATTTAAATATACATCGTTAAATACTTCCGAATCTACTACCTCTACAAGTTGATCCAATAATTCCTGTAATTCTTCTAACGAAAAATTTAAATTTTGATCGGAACAACTTTGAAAAAAGATAACTCCACTAATTAATACAACTGTTGCAATGATTTTATAGTATGATATAACTGGCTGTTTTTCTGCTTTATTTTCTAAATCGTCATCCAAATTTTCGGAGATCTCATAATCAAAAAAACAGAATATTAGCCATTTTTTAAATAAATTTATTAAAGAATTCATAATTTTATTTTATTTTTAATAAAACTAATTACAACCTCTTGGATTCGAACCAAGATTTTGAAGCTTAGAAGGCTTATACTCGACCAATTAAGTTAAGGTTGTTTTAGTTTTATTTATGATTTTTTTATGATTTTTTTAAACACGTCTATTCGCCTGAACATTAAAAATAGCTTTTAATGAATCTCTTGAAAGTTGTTTATATATTTTTTGTTTGAAATTTTTTCTTTTTTCTTTTTTTGTTAAAGTTACTGCACCTATTAAAGCAATTAATAGTATAATACCTGCAGCTAAAAAAAAAAAAGCATAATAGCTGTATAAAATTTGACCTATTGTTTCAATATTTGTGATTGTATCTAATTGATTAATAAAATTTTTTAATTTATTATTAATTATTTGTATTATAACGTACTAAATATGCTTCAAATTTACCTAAAAATGGTATAATTATTATAAAAAATAAAAAATAATAAACCATACTTATAACACCAATTTCAGTATAAGGATATTCAACCGGACATTGACCAACCCAACCTAATAATAAAAAAGCTATAACTAATAACCAATAACAAATTTTAAAAATAGGACGAAAAGCTGTACTTCTAATTTCAGATGAATTTGTAAAAGGTATTGTTAATAAAATAATTAAAGAACCAAACATCGCGATAACTCCACCAATTTTATTAGGAATTGATCTTAAAATAGCATAAAAAGGTAAAAAATACCATTCAGGTACTATATGTAAAGGTGTTTTCATTGGATTAGCTTCAATATAATTATCGGGATGACCTAAGGTATTAGGATAATAAAAAATAAAAATAAAAAAAATTAAGAATAAAATCATTAAACCAAATAAATCTTTTGTATAAAAATATGGATAAAAGGGTATATTTTCTGTTTTTAACGTAATACCTAATGGATTATTTGAACCAACTTCATGTAATAAAATTAAATGTATTAAAACAGCACCTACTATTACAAAAGGGAAAGTAAAATGTAAACTAAAAAAACGATTTAACGTTGGATTATCTACAGCAAAACCACCCCATAACCAATCCACAATATCTTTACCTATTAAAGGTATTGCGGAAAATAAATTAGTAATAACGGTTGCACCCCCAAAACTCATTTGTCCCCAAGGTAATACATAACCCATAAAGGCTGTAGCCATCATTAAAATAAAAATAATTACACCTGAACACCATAAAGCTTCTCTTGGTGTAATATATGAACCATAATATAAACCTCTAAAAATATGTACATAAACCACAATAAAAAAAAAAGATGCACCATTTGCATGAGTATATCGAATTAACCAACCATTATTTACATCTCGCATAATATGTTCAACACTATTAAAAGCTAAATCAATATGAGGTGTATAATGCATTGCTAAAAAAATACCTGTTAAAATTTGTACTACTAACATAATACCGGCTAACGAACCGAAACCAAAAAAATAATTTAAATTAACCGGAGTTGGATAATCTATTAAATGATTATTAAGAACAGCAAATAAGGATTTTTTATTCCATCTCATAATAAAAAATGAAAATTAACCAAAAAACAAAAATAAATATTTAATTATTTTTTATCCCAAGGATTATTAAATTCAAATAATCTATATTGTTGTGATAAATTGATAGGTTCATAAACTATGCGTTTTTTTAATTCATTATAAAACACTTCTAAAAAACCGCTTAAAGGGAAATCTTTACGTAAAGGATGTCCCTCAAAACCATAATCAGTTAAAATTCTTCGTAAATCTGGATGATTAATAAAAAAAATACCAAACATATCCCAAACTTCTCTTTCACACCAATTAGCGGCTTTATAAATAGAAATACTAGAATTAACCGGTTGTAATTCATTCACCATAATTTTAATCTTTAAACGTGTATTAAATCTAATACTTAATAAATTATAAATAATTTCAAAACGTTTTTTTTTATTTATATAATCTACAGCACAAATTTCAGATAAAACTTTAAATTGACTGCTTGTATGATTTTTAAAAAAAAATAAAATAGGAATTAACTTATTTTTAGAAATATTTATACATAATTCATTTTTATATAAAGTATAATTAATTATAGGTAAAATTTTTAATAAATGTTGACTAAATTTTTTTAATAGTTTCATAATTGAAAAATAATATATAAATTTTATATATTAAAAAAATAAATTTTTTTATTTTATTTTCTAAATTTTATACGTCTTTCAGTGCAGACGTAACTTTAAATATAATAAAAAATTATTATTATATTTACAGGATTTAATTTTAATTAAAAAGCAAATAAAATTAAAAAAGCCATCATTAAACAAAATAAAGCAATTGCTTCAGTTAAAGCAAAACCTAAAATAGCTGTTCGCATTAATTCTTGTTGTAAAGAAGGGTTTCTTGAAATACCTATAATTAAAGAACCAAAAACGTTACCGATACCAATACCAGCACCAATTAATCCTAAAGTAGCTAATCCTGCACCTAAAAATTTAGAAGCTTGTAATAACATAAATATATTATCAATTTTTGATTATTTAAAATATCTTAAAGAATATATTTTTTTAAGATATTAATTGAAATGTAATATAAAGCACGTCTATATAATAAGATGTATTTAAAATTTTTACATCTTATAAATTGATTAATAAAAATAACAATAAATTTTATTTATATTTTTTAAATTCAGATATATAACTTTACCATTCTAAAGCATCACTACACCAAATATAAACAAAACCTATAACTAATTCAACTAAAAATTCAATCATAGTCCAAAAACCCCATGAAAAATTAGAACTTAAAGTTAAAACCCAAGGAAAAATAAAAACAGCTTCTAAATCAAAAATAATAAATAAAATAGCTACTAAATAAAATTTTACATCAAAAACTTTTCTAGCATCATCATAAGGATTAAATCCACATTCATAAGCTGTTAACTTTTCTAAATCATCTTTTTGTTTAATTAAACCAAAAGATAAAATGAAAATTAAAATTGATAAAAATAGACTTAATATTAAAAATATAAAAATATTTGAATAATTTAATAACATATTAATAAAAAATTTAAATTAAATATAATTTAAAACGGAAAAAACGGGATTTGAACCCGCGACTTATAGCGTGACAAGCTACCACTCTAACCAACTGAGCTACTTTTCCATTATAAAGTATAATAATTTATGTTTTGAATTTAATTTTTTAATGTAAATTTAAAGCATCATTTATATACATACAAGTTAAAATAGTAAAAACATATGCTTGAATTAAAGCTACTGCTATTTCTAATCCAACTAATAATACAATAATAATTAAAGGAATAAAATGTGCTATAAAAATAAAACTATTAACATTTAACATAGTCCAAGCGAAACCTGCAATAACTTTTAATAAGGTATGCCCCGCCATCATATTAGCAAATAATCGTACAGGTAAACTTATTACACGAAAAATATAAGAAACTAATTCAATAGGTACTAAAATAGGAACTAATGCAATACTTGCACCACTAGGTAATAATAAATTTAAAAAATTTAATTTATGTTTTTTAATCCCAATTAAATTAAAACCTAAATAAATAGTTAAAGCTAATGTAAATGTTATAATTAAATGACTAGTTACCGTAAAACTATAAGGAACCATTCCAATTAGATTACATAATAAAATAAAAAAAAATACAACAAAAATTAATGAAACAAAATGTTTTCCCGCTTTACCTATACTTGAATAAGTTAATTCAATAGTAATATTAAATATCATTTCGAAAAATTGTTGAAAACGTGTTGGAATAAATTTAGCTTTTATACATGTAAAAATATATAAATAAACAAAACCTATTACTAAAATTAAAGAAGCATTTGTAAATACAAAAGGTATTTGAAATATAGGTAAAATTTCAAATTGTTCTAAAGGACTAAACATAAAATTTATTACTTATTTAATAAAATTAATTACCACCCCACCAATATACAGCTACGAATAAAAATAACCAAACAACATCAACAAAATGCCAATACCAAGCAGCAGCTTCAAAACCAAAATGATGTTGTTTTGTAAAATGATGATTAATTAATCTAATAGTACTTACTATTATAAAAATAGTACCTACAATTACATGCACACCATGAAAACCCGTTAATAAAAAAAAGGTAGTACCATAAATACTGTCTGAAATTGAAAAAGTACTTTCAATATATTCATAAGCTTGAATTAAAGTGAAAAAAAAAGCTAAGGCAATTGTAATAATTAAACTTAAAATTGCATTTTGTCTATCACCAAAAACAATTGAATGATGTGCCCAAGTAATAGTTGCTCCAGATGATAATAATATTATTGTATTTAATAAAGGAATACCCCAAGCATTAACAGTTTCTATACCTAAAGGTGGCCATAACGAGCCTATTTCAGGTGTTGGTGCTAAAGCTGAATGGAAAAATGCCCAAAAAAAACTAATAAAAAATAATAATTCACTAAAAATAAATAAAAGCATACCATTTCTTAAACCTAATTGTACTTGTTTTGTATGTTGACCTTCATATACAGCTTCTCTAACAATATCACGAAACCATGTATACATGGTTAAAATAACCATTAAAAATCCGGTTAAAACTAGAATATTACTACCATTATACCCATGAAAATACATAGCAGTTCCGAATGTTAAAAAAAAAAGACCAAATGAAATAACAAAAGGCCATGGACTTGGATCTACTAAATGATACGGATGGTTTTGAGAATTTTGTGTATTTTTTGAGATTTCTTTTAAAAAGATAAAATCATTTTGTAATTTATCGATATTAGAATCATTTGTAGTTGTTTCAATTTGTAAATTTTTTTTATTAATATAATAATAATTTTTCATAAAAATTAAATAATTTGTAATAATTAATTATTTAATGATAAATAATCTATAAAAAAAAAATTAATCAAAAACAAGATTAAATTTTAATTTTTTAATATTTTTATAATACTGTTTTTTTGTATTAATTGTTTTACTTTTATTTTTTGAAGTTTGAATGATTTCATTAATTATATTTTTTAAATTAGAATTTAAAAGTAACCAAGAAACCGATTTTTTGATTTGTTTATCTTCATTTAAAAGCATTAAAAAATAACGATCTTTTTTTTTTTTCTTTTTATTTCTTTTTTTATTAGGAATACTTATAGCTTTTAATTTAGGCAATAAATTATCAATTGACTTAAATAAAATAAAATTTGGTTTTTGTTTTGTAGTTTTTTTTAAATTAATTAAAATATTTTTAAATATATTTTCAGAACAGGTTTTTTTACCCTTTTTTAATAACATATTTATAAATAATTTTTTTATTTTATACTCTTCGTATTTTAGTTCCATATTTTGATCTTGATGTTTTTCTCGAATAAATACCTAATAAATCATATTTACCTCTAATAACATGATATTTTACTCCGGGTAAATCTTTTACACGACCACCTCTAATTAAAACAATAGAATGTTCTTGTAAAGTATGACCAATACCGGGTATATAAGTAATTATTGTATATCTACTTGATAAATGCACTTTAGCTACTTTACGCATAGCAGAGTTAGGTTTTTTAGGCGTTGTATTATAAACTTTTAAACAAATACCTTTACGTTGAGGACATTGTTTTAAAGCTGGACTTTTATTTCTTTTTTTTTTTTCTAAACGTTTTTGTTTTTTGAAAAATAATTGATTAATTGTTGACATATTATTTTTTTGAATTATATTGAATAATAACGGACTTGAACCGCTAACATTTTCGGTGTAAACGAAATACTCTACCAATTGAGCTAATTATTCAGATGGGCCTAAGTAGATTTGAACTACTGACTTTACACTTATCAGGCGTATACTCTAACCAACTGAGTTATAGGTCCTTTGAAGTAAAAGGATTCGAACCTTTGATTTTCCGTACCAAAAACGGAGGCCTTACCACTTGGCTATACTTCAAGATAAATAAAATATATGCTTAGAAAGACTCGAACTTTCATTATATAGATCCGCAATCTAATGCTTTATCCAATTAAGCTATAAGCATAACTTTAATTTTTTTTTATAATTTTTATATTCATTAATAAATTTTCTGTTAATAATTTCTTGATTAAAATTAAAAAATTTATTAATTGAAAAATATTATTAAATTTTATATCTATTTTTGGTTTATAATTTTTATAAATAAAATGTTCACGTGATTTTTTATTTACATGTGGTGATCTTAATAAAGTGAAAATTTTATTTTTATTTTTTGTTTGAAATATTCCATTTATTTGGATATTTTTTAATTTATTAATTTTTTTTAATTTTAATAAATTGTGTTTAAGTTGATTTATTTTTTGAAAAGATTTAAAAGTTATTCTTAAAAGATACATAATTTTAATAATAAAAATTGTCTGGAGGTGGACTTGAACCACCGACACAAAGATTTTCAGTCTTTTACTCTAACCAACTGAGCTATCCAGACAAAATATTATATTAATAAATATAAATAAATTTTATTTAAATTTACTAATATTATATTGGGAAATACAAATAAAAATAAAATAAATTGAGTATTAATTAACAAAATTATACTTTGAATTTTACTTATTTGTGAAATATATAATTTTCTTAATATTTTTTCAAAATAAATAATTTTAATTATTTTTAAATAATAAAAAGAACTTAAAACACTTATTATAATACCAAAAAAAACTAAACTAAAATAATTGTTTTTAATAGCTGAAAAAAATATAAAAAATTTTGAAAAAAATCCCGCTAAAGGTGGTATACCTGCTAATGAAAAAATGTTTAATATCATAATAATAGCAATTAAATTATTAATTGTATAAATATTTGATAAATCTGTTAAATATTTAATAGGTTTATGATTAATATTTAAAGATAAATAAGATGTCCATAAATTAATACTTGTTATAATATAAATGATAACATATAATAAAATAAAAGGAATATTATTTAACATATTTGAAGTAAACCCTATTAGGATAAAACCTACATGACTTATAGAACTATAAGCTAATAATCTTTTAATTTTTTTTTGTTGTAATGCTGATAATGCACCAATTAACATCGATAAAAAAGAAATAATATAAAAAAATATTTCAAAAAAATAAGAAATAGTAAAAAAAATATCAAAAAATAAACGAATCAAGATTCCAATAAAAGCTATTTTTGGTACAATTGCAAAAAAACTTGAAACATTATTAGGTGCACCTTCATATACATCAGGTAACCAAAAATGAAAAGGTGACGCACCTATTTTAAATAAAATACCAACAAAAATAAAAATTAATCCATAAGATAAACTAATTAATAAATTTATATTTTCTAAAAAATTTATATTGGATAATATCAAAAAAATATTATTAAAATTTAATGAACCAGTAATAGCATAAATAATAGAAGAACCAAATAAAATAAAACCTGAAGCAATTGATCCTAATATAAAATATTTTAAACCAGCTTCAATTGATAATATTGATTTTTTTTGTGTTGAAGTTAAAATATAAAAACTTAAACTTTGTAATTCAATTGCCAAATATAAAGTAATAAGATGATTTGAAGATACCAATAACATTAAACCTAATAAGGATATTAACATTAATATATTAATTTCATATGAATTAATTTTTTGTTGTATTAAATATTTTTGTTGTATTAAAAAACAAATAATTGTTGATAGAATTAAAATTATTTTAATAAATTGTGTAAAGTTATTAATAATTAATACGCCATTTAATATATTATTTGAAATATTTGTTATATTTAATGTTAATATTAAAAGAATTAATAATAAATATATTATTATAGTAGTAATATTTTTAATAATCAAAATTTTTTGAGTATTTTGATTTTTTTTATAAAAAACTCCAAATAATAATAAAATTAATAAAATAGTTGTTAAAAAAAATTCGGGAATAATAATTTCAAAATTATTACTAAAAATTTCTTGAAAAATCATATTTGTTATAAAGAAATAAATATTTAAAAAATATTTACTTACTATATATGCTATATATTTATAAAAAAAATTAATTTATAAATATTTTATTTTTATTAAAAAAAAAAAAAAAAAATGGCATTAAAAAAAATTAAAAATTTTTCTATAAATTTTGGTCCACAACATCCGGCAGCACATGGAGTTTTACGTTTAATTTTAGAATTAAATGGAGAAGTCATTCAAAAAGCTGATTCACATATAGGATTATTACATCGGGGGACAGAAAAATTAATTGAATATAAAAATTATTTACAAGCTTTACCCTATTTTGATAGATTAGATTATGTTTCAATGATGTGTCAAGAACATGCATATGTTTTGGCTATTGAAAAATTATTGAATTGTGATATTCCTTTACGTGCACAATATATAAGAGTCCTTTTTTCAGAAATAACACGTATATTAAATCATTTATTAGCTGTTTGTTGTCATGCTTTAGATGTAGGAGCTATGACACCATATTTTTGGGGATTTGAAGAACGTGAAAAATTAATGGAATTTTATGAAAGAGTTTCGGGTGCTCGTATGCATGCAGCTTATTTTAGACCTGGCGGTGTTAATCAAGATTTACCTAAAGGATTATTAAATGATATTTATATTTTTTGTGAACAATTTACTACACGATTAGATGAAATTGAAGAAATGTTAACGAATAATAGAATTTGGAAACAAAGATTAGTCGATATTGGTATAGTTTCTGCTAAAGATGCTTTAAATTGGGGTTTTAGTGGTGTAATGTTACGTGGATCTGGAATTTCTTGGGATTTACGTAAAACACAACCTTATGAAATTTATAATAAATTAGATTTTGATATACCTGTAGGTACTAATGGCGATTGTTATGATCGTTATTTAATACGAATAGAAGAAATGCGACAATCTATTCGAATAATTTTACAAGTATTAAATAAAATACCAAATGGTCCTATTAAATTAGACGATAAAAAAATTACAAATCCAAATCGAATTCAAATAAAAAATTCAATGGAATCTTTAATTCACCATTTTAAATATTATTCTGAAAATATTAGTATAAATAGTGGGGAAACTTATACTGTTATTGAAGCGCCTAAAGGTGAATATGGTGTTTATTTAATATCTGATGGAACAAATAAACCTTATCGATGTAAAATAAAATCACCAGGATTCTTACATTTACAAGCATTAGATTTTATAGCTAAAAATCATATGATTGCTGATGTAGTAACAATTATAGGTACATTAGATGTTGTATTTGGTGAAATTGATCGCTAATTAATTAAATTTTGAATAAAAGTTAAATAAATTTTATTTTAAAAAAATTATGCAAAAAAAAATCTTTAAAAAATATAAATTAAATCAATTACACCAAATTAAACAAACTTTTAAATATATATATATCTTTCGTTATAATGATTTAAATATTAATGAAATTATATCTTTTAAAAAAATTATTAAAAAATTAGATTATAAATCTTTAATTTTAAATCAAAATTTAGCAATTAATATTTTTCCAAAATTAAAAGGACAAGGTTCTATTTTAATAATTTATGGAAATAATGATTTAAATATAATAAAAATTTTTATTAATTTTAAAAAACTTGAATTAATTTATTTAAGTATTCAAAAACATATTTATTCAAATATAAAAATGAAACAAATTTTAGTTAAAAATTATTTACCATTAAATAATTCAATTGTTCAACCTTTTTTAAATTTTATATATTATTTAAGAAAAATTTAAAAGGCGATTATAACTTAATGGTAGAGTGTTAGATTGTGGGTCTAAGTGTTATGGGTTCAAATCCCATTTTTCGCCCGTTTTTGGTTTAATTAAATTTTTTATGTTTAATAAGTTTATTTTAATTTTTTTACTTATTTTACCATTAATTACGGTTATTATATTATCTTTTGTAAAAAATGAAAAGTTTATTAAAAATTTTAGTATTTTTATGTCTTTTTTCATTTTTTTAATGTCATTACCTTTATGGATTTTATTTGATAAATCCACCTCTAATTTTCAATATTTATTTAAAATCGAGTGGATTAATCAATTTAATATTAATTTTTATTTAGGTCTTGACGGTATTTCATTATTTTTTATAATTTTAACAACATTTTTAATTCCAATATGTATGCTAATTAGTTATGAAATTATTAATAAAAATATAAAAGAATACTTTATTTTATATTTTATTTTAGAATTTTGTTTAATTATTTCATTTAGTGTATTAGATATTCTTATCTTTTATATTTTTTTTGAAAGTGTATTAATTCCCATGTTTTTAATTATTGGGATTTGGGGTTCAAGAGAGCGTAAAATTAAAGCTTCTTATTTATTTTTTATGTATACTTTAGCAGGTTCATTATTTATGTTTATTGCCATTATTCATTTATTTTTAACTGTGGGTACAACAGATTATCAAATATTATATTATAGTAATTTTAATTTTTCATATGAAAAATTATATTTTTTAGCTTTTTTTTTATCTTTTGCTGTTAAAGTTCCAATGTTACCTTTTCATGTTTGGTTACCTGAAGCACATGTTGAAGCTCCAACAGCAGGTTCTGTTTTATTAGCTGGTATTTTATTAAAATTAGGGTCATACGGTATGATTAGATTTTTAGTTCCTTTATTTCCGAAAGCTACTTTATATTTTACACCTTATGTTTTAGTATTATGTTTAATATCTATTATTTATGCATCATTAACTGCTATTAGACAAACGGATTTAAAACGTATTATTGCGTATGCATCCGTTGCTCATATGAATTTTATTATTTTAGGAATCTTTTCTTTAACTATTCAAGGTTTAGAAGGTAGTATTATTCAAATGATTAGTCATGGTTTAGTCTCAAGTGGTTTATTTTTTTCAATTGGATGTTTATATGATAGATATCATACCCGTTTTATTAATTATTATGGAGGTTTAGCACATACTATGCCTTTATTTTGTATAGCCTTATTTATTTATGTTTTAGCCAATATGTCTATTCCAGGTTCAAGTAGTTTTGTGGGTGAAATTCTTATTTTAACTGGAGTTTTTGAAGATAATACTACGACAGCTGTTTTTGCAACAATTGGTATGTTTTTAGGGGGGGTTTATTCTTTGTTATTCTATAATAGAATTTGTTACGGTAATATTCAAAATATTTATTTAAAAATTTATTATGATTTAACTTACCGTGAATTTTTGATACATTTAATTTTAATTGCAAATATTTTCTTATTAGGTTTATATCCTAAAATTTTTGAAAGTTGTATGCATGAAAGTGTATCTAAAATTTTAATACATATTGATTTTTCTTATTTTTATTAAACAATTTTTTTGTTTAATAAAAGCCCTTTTAGTCTAATGGTTAGGACATTGCCTTTTCACGGCAAAAATACGAGTTCAATTCTCGTAAAGGGTATAAAATATATATTTGATATATTTTAAATAATTATACTAATTAGTATAATTATTTAAATATGATAATTTAATAACCATTATGGCTATTGAATTATCATATATATTGGAATCAAATATTAAAAAATATAAAGATGAAAAAAGTTTACAAGAAACAGGTATTGTTCTTTCAATGAGTGATGGTATTGCTAGATGTTACGGTTTAACTAAAATTCAAGCGGGTGAAATGGTTGAATTTAATAATGGTAATATTAAAGGAATGGCTTTAAATTTAGAACCTGATGTTGTTGGTGTTGTTGTTTTTAGTAATGACAGAGAAATTCAAGAAGGTAATTTTGTAAGAAGAACTGGATCTATTGTTAGTGTACCTGTAGGACCGGAAGTGTTAGGAAGAGTTGTAGATGCTTTAGGACAACCTATTGACGGTAAAGGTCAAATTAATAGTAAATTAGAAAGTAGAGTAGAAGTTAAAGCACCTGGTATTATGCCAAGAGAAAGTGTTAAAGAACCTGTACAAACAGGTTTAAAAGCTGTAGATAGTTTAATTCCTATTGGTCGTGGACAAAGGGAATTAATTATTGGTGATAGACAAACAGGTAAAACTTCTATTGCTATTGATACTATTATTAATCAAAGAGAACCTCATTTAAAAAAAGATATTAATAATCAATTATATTGTATTTATGTAGGTGTAGGTCAAAAAAGATCAACTATTGCAGAATTAACTAAAACTTTAGAAGAAAAAAATGCAATGTTTTTTTCTGTTATTGTAGCGGCAACCGCATCAGATTCAGCACCATTACAATATTTAGCACCTTATACAGGTTGTGCTTTAGGTGAATATTTTAGAGATAATGGTAAACATGCTGTTATTTTTTATGATGATTTATCTAAACAAGCTGTAGCCTATAGACAAATGTCTTTATTATTAAGAAGACCTCCAGGTCGAGAAGCTTATCCAGGTGATGTGTTTTATTTACATTCACGTCTATTAGAAAGAGCTGCAAAAATGAATAAAAAAATTGGTGGGGGTTCATTAACCGCATTACCAATTATCGAAACACAAGCTGGTGATGTTTCTGCTTATATTCCTACAAATGTTATTTCAATTACTGATGGACAGATTTTTTTAGAAACTGAATTATTTAATGAAGGTCAAAGACCTGCAATTAGTGTTGGTTTATCAGTAAGTCGAGTAGGTTCTGCTGCACAAATTAAAGCTATGAAACAAATTGCAGGTACCATGAAATTAGAATTAGCTCAATTTAGAGAAGTGCAAGCTTTTGCGCAGTTCGGTTCTGATTTAGATGCAACTACTCAACAACAATTAAATAGAGGTGTTAGATTAACTGAAATGTTAAAACAAGGTTTAAATATACCTTTATCTGTTGAAGATCAAATTGTAATTATTTATTTAGGTGTACGTGGTTTTTTAGATAAAATTGCTGTAGACAAAATTGCAATTTTTGAAACAAATTGGTTAAATTTTATTAAAAATAATCATTCTGAAATTTTAGAAGAAATTTTAACGAAAAAAGAAATTTCTAAAGAATTAGATAAAAAATTAAATATTTTATCAACTGATTTTACAAATAATTTTATTACTAAATAATATTATATTTTATTTTTATTATTTAAAAATAAAATAATATAATTTTTTTATTTAAAGAGTATAAATAACTACTTTGATTTTATTTTTTTATTAAATATTTTTTTTAAAATAATTAAGATTTTATTTTTTTATTAAATATTAATTATTTAAGTAGAAATATTTAATAATATTTTTAATTTATTTTATTTTACTATGTTATTATTAACTTTAATTTTTTTACCTTTTTTAGGTTCAGTAGCTGCTGGACTATTTGGGTTTTATATTGGACGTAAAGGTTCTGTATTTATAACCACATTAACAACTTTTTTAAGTTGTCTTTTTTCATTAATTATTATATATAATTCAATTACAAATGAATATGAATATATTATTTATATTTCTAATTGGATTAATAGTGGATTATTTAATTGTAATTGGTGTTTTTTATTTGATAGTTTAACAATGATTATGCTTGTAGTTGTAACAAGTATTTCTACATTAGTTCATTTATATTCTTCTCAATATATGGCACATGATCCACATTTATCAAGATTTATGTCATATTTATCGTTATTTACATTTTTTATGATTATATTAGTGACTGGTGATAATTTTATGCAAATGTTCGTTGGTTGGGAAGGTGTTGGATTTTGTTCTTATTTATTAATTAATTTTTGGTTTACACGTTTACAAGCTAATAAAGCTGCTATTAAAGCTATGTTAGTTAATAGAATTAGTGATTTAATTTTATTATTAGGTGTATTAACTATTTTTTATAATATAAGAACTATTGAATATTTTAGTACCTTTGCTGCGATTTCTTTAGTAAAAGATTTTAAATTTATTTTTTTAAATTATCTTTTAAGTATTGTAGATGTAGCATGTATTCTTATTTTTATTGGTGCTATGGGTAAATCTGCTCAAATTTTTTTACATTTATGGTTACCTGATGCTATGGAAGGTCCTACACCGGTTTCTGCATTAATTCATGCAGCTACAATGGTAACTGCGGGTGTATATTTAACAACACGTTGCTCACCTATGTTCGAATATTCGATGTTTTCTTTAAAAGTAATTACCATTATTGGAGCTTCAACTGCTTTTTTTGCAAGTACTGTAGGTTTAGTTCAAAATGATTTTAAAAAAATAGTTGCATATTCAACTTGTAGTCAATTAGGTTATATGTTTTTTGCTTGTGGACTTTCAAATTATCCTTTAGCTATTTTTCATTTATCTAATCATGCTTATTTTAAAGCTTTATTATTCTTATGTTCTGGAGCTGTAATCCATGCAATGGGTGATGAGCAAGATATTAGAAAAATGGGTGGTTTACGACGTATATTACCTTTTACATATATTATGTTTTTAATAGGTTCTTTATCTTTAATGGGTTTTCCTTTTTTAACAGGTTTTTATTCAAAAGATTTAATATTAGAAGTAGCTTTTGCTAGTTTTAGTGAAACAGGCCATTTTGCTTATTGGTTAGGTACAATTGGTGCTTTTTTTACAGCATTTTATTCAACGCGTTTATTATTTTTTGCTTTTTTAACTGAAACAAATGCTTATAAAAATATTATAAAAAATGCCCACGATGTTCCCTTAGAAATGGGAATTCCTTTAGGTTTATTAGCTTTTGGTAGTATTTTTATAGGTTATATTTCAAAAGATATGTTTGTCGGCTTAGGTTCAAATTTTTGGAATAATTCAATTTATATAAACCCATTAAACAATCAAATGATTGATGCTGAATTTTTACCAACATTTTTTAAATTATTACCCGTAATTTTAAGTTTTTGTGGTTTATTTGGTGCTTTTTATTTATATTTTTTTAAATTTAAATTTTTATATAATTTAAAAATTTCAAAATATGGTCTTTATTTTTATAATTTTTTAAATCGAAAATGGTATTTTGATAAAATTTATTATGAATTTATTAATCAATATATTTTAAAAATTGGTTATAATGTTACATATAAAATGATTGATAAAGGTTTAATTGAGATGTGTGGTCCTTACGGTTTAACTAATATTTTTTCTTTTTTAAGTCAGCAAATTATTTTATTACAAACAGGTTATATTTATCATTACTCTTTATTAATGTTAATTAGTACTATTTTTTTAATAAATATAATATTCTTTTCTATTATTTTTTATTTTAATGTAATTATTATTTTATTATTTTTTTTTATTTTTTTTTTAATAAAATAAAAAATGATAAAATATACAGCTTTTAAGAAGCTTATAAAAATATAATAAATTCATATTATGAATTTTGAAACAATTTTCTTTTATACTTTTTCAACAATAGCTTTAACTTCAGCTATTTTTGTAATATATTCTACAAATACAATATATTCCGCATTTTTTTTAATATTAGTTTTTACAAATTCAGCAGGATTATTATTAATTTCAGAAGTTGAATTTTTATCAATAATGTTAATTATTATTTATGTGGGAGCAATTACTGTGTTATTTTTATTTGTAATTATGATGTTAGACGTTAATATATTAATAGATAAAAATAAAATTAATAATAATTTAGGTTATTTACCTATTATTTTTTTAATAAGTTTTATTTTTTTTCTAGAAACATTTATAATGTTTAGTAAAGTTTTTACATCATATTATCATTTAATAAATAATTCTTTTTTTAATCAAGAAGTAAATACTTTATTTTTTTTTAAAGATAGTATGAAAGGTACTTTTGAAATATTTGTTGATGTAAAACCTTTTTTAAAAAATTTTATTAATCAATTAGATACAATCACAAATATTGAAACAATAGGTCAAATTTTATACAGCTATTATGCTTTTTTTTTTTTAGCTGCAGGTATTATACTATTAATTGCTTTAATAGGTGCAGTAACTTTAACAAAAAAAGAAAAAAGAAAAAATTTCAAACAAAAAATATATAAACAACTTTCAAGAGATTCATTAAAAGCTATTTTTAATGTTCAGGCGAATAGACGTGTTTAAAAAAATCATAAAAAAATCATAAATAAAACTAAAACAACCTTAACTTAATTGGTCGAGTATAAGCCTTCTAAGCTTCAAAATCTTGGTTCGAATCCAAGAGGTTGTAATTAGTTTTATTAAAAATAAAATAAAATTATGAATTCTTTAATAAATTTATTTAAAAAATGGCTAATATTCTGTTTTTTTGATTATGAGATCTCCGAAAATTTGGATGACGATTTAGAAAATAAAGCAGAAAAACAGCCAGTTATATCATACTATAAAATCATTGCAACAGTTGTATTAATTAGTGGAGTTATCTTTTTTCAAAGTTGTTCCGATCAAAATTTAAATTTTTCGTTAGAAGAATTACAGGAATTATTGGATCAACTTGTAGAGGTAGTAGATTCGGAAGTATTTAACGATGTATATTTAAATATACAACGTCTATTAGATGATCCTGTTAATAGAGGATCATTTCTATATTTATTGAAAGAGATTCATAACTTTTTTTTGATAGATAACTCACATGTGCATAATACAAAAGAATTTGATAGAATTATGCATAAAATTATTAAAATTTTAAGTAGTTTTTTTGACTAAAATTTTAAAAAAAAGTAAAAGATAGTTCACTTTTTTTAAAATAAAATAATTTAAGAACTAATCGGGATTAATAATGATTAAACCGTGTTTTAATAAATAAGTAGTAAAGAAAATATGGTGAGAAGGTTATTTTAAATTACTTTACCTCTCTTTTTAAATATTTTTATTTTTAATTAATTTATTATCTTATAATGATAATAAATTAATTTTATAAATAGAAATATCTCCATATAGTTTAAAAAAAACAATCATAATAGCTAATCCTATAGCGGATTCTGCGGCTGCTACAGTTAAAATTAATAATGAAAAAACTTGACCTATTATATCATCAAGACAAACTGCAAAATAAATAAAATTTAAATTAATTGATAATAATAATAATTCAATAGACATTAAAATAATTATAATATTTTGTCTATTTAAGATTATACCGAATAATCCAAGACAAAATAAAAAAAAAGTAAAAATAAAATGATTTAATATACTCATAATTAAATTAACCAATTAAAACTTATTAAAATACTTGTCGTATATAAAAACCAACTTAAGGTAATAGGTAAAAAAACTTTCCAACCTAAACGCATTAATTGATCATAACGATATCGGGGTAAAACCGCTCGAGCAACTACAAATAATACAACAAAAAAACAAACTTTAATACTAAACCAAAAAGATCCGGGTAAAAAGTTAATAAAATCAATACTAAAAGGGAAGGGTGCTAACCATCCACCTAAAAATAAAATAGTAGTTAAACTACTCATTAATAACATGTTTGCATATTCACCTAAAAAAAATAATGCAAAACCCATAGCAGAATATTCAACATTATAACCAGAAACTAATTCAGCTTCAGCTTCAGGTAAATCGAATGGATGTCGATTAGTTTCAGCTAAACATGATATAAAAAAAATTAAAAAAATAGGAAAAAGAGGAAAACAATACCATACGGTTTTTTGAGCTAATACTATAGAAATTAAGTTTAAAGATTTAGCACAAACAATTACAGAAAGAATAGAAAATCCAATCGTTAATTCATAAGAAATCATTTGTGCAGTTGATCTTAATGCACCTAAAAAGGAATATTTTGAATTACTTGACCAACCACCAATAATAATACCATAAACACCTAATGATGAAATTGCTAATAAATATAAAATACCTATATTTAATTCAGTAAAAAACATACCAAATCCTAGAGGTATTACAGTCCAACTTAATAAACTTAAAAAAAAAGCTAAAATAGGTGCAAAAATAAATAAAACGACATCAGCATTACTAGGTAAAACGGTTTCTTTTACAAATAATTTAAGACCATCAGCTAATGGTTGTAATAATCCAAAAGTACCTACAACATTAGGTCCTCTTCTTCTTTGAATAGAAGCTAATACTTTACGTTCAACTAAAGTAAAATAAGCCACAGCAATTAATAAAGGTAAGACTAAAATTAAAAATTTTAAAATTGTGTATATCATAACGATTTTGAGTGATTTTTGATAATTTTATTAGAATTAATTAATATTTTTGAATATTGTTCTAATATATTTGTATAATAATTATTTTTAATTAATAAATCCATAAAATTAATATTAATTTTTAAATATTTTTTATTAAGATTAAAATTATTAATAATTTTTATTTTATTTTTTATTAAATATGGCAAAATATCTTTAATTTTAAAAAACGAACTTGTTTTTAACTGGTTTTTTTTTATTAAAAATTTATAAATATTTCTATAAATAACAGAATCTTTACGTTGTTCCGTATTTAAATTTAAAATTTGTTCATTTTTTTGAATAAAACCTTCTAAATTTAAATATAACCCTTTTTTTTCTAAAAAAGTTAAACCAGGTAAAATTAAATTAGATTTTTGTGCATCTTGAGTAAAATGATGACCTTGATAAATAATAAAACTTTTTTTTGAAACTTTTAATTTATTTTGTAAATTTGTATTAAATAAATAATATAATTGTGGATTATTAAATAAATTTTTTGATTTTGAAAAAGTAATTTCAAAAAAATTAATTAAAGCTGTTTGTGAAGTAAAAAAATTAATATTTTTATTTAAAAAAATTAATTTTTTTAATTTTGATAAAATAAAAAAACCATTTTTTTGATTTAAAATATTTTCACCTACAATAATTAAAGGTTTTTTTGATTTTATTAAATCACGACAAAACTTATGTTTTCCTAATATAATATTAATTAAAGTATTAAAAGTTAAACCTAAATGCTGTACGGGATAAATAAAATCCGTTTTACTACCTATAAAAGCTATTTTAAAATTTCCTTTTTTTAAACGATTAATTAAATGAATATTTAAGATAGAACCTTCTTTTCTAATATCACTACAGATAATTAAACAAAGATCAGATTCTTCAATTGATTTTAAGGTATTATTAAATAAAAAATTTGAAGCTAAATCTGAATTTATTTGTTTATTTTGATTTTTTAAAAAACGTTCATAATAAATGTTATTTATTCCTAATTTATTTAAATTTTTTTTTAACAAAAAAAGAGATTCTAAATCTATTAAATTACCAACAATACTTTTAATATTTTTACTATCTGTAGTTATAATTTTTTGATTAATAAGATTTAAAGCTTCTATCCAAGAAATTTTATGAAAATTATTTTCATTATCTTTTAATAAAGGATATTTTAATCTTTGATATTTTAAACTATCAAAAAAATAACGGGTTTTATTTGAAATCCATTCTTTATTTATATTAAAATTAGTTTTCGGTAAAATACGTATAATTTCATTATTAAAAATATCAATTTTAATATTCGAACCTATACTATCTAAAATATCAATACCTTCTTTTTTTTTTAATTCCCAAGAACGGGCTTTAAACGCATAAGGTTTAGAAGTTAAAGCACCTACAGGGCAAAGATCTATTAAATTACCAGAAAATTCTGAATTGAAAATCTTTGGATAATAAAAATTAATTTCAGTTTTATTACCACGACCTGTAGTTCCTAAGTCATCAATACCACAAATCTCATTTGCAAAACGTACACAACGTGTACAATGTATACATCTAGTCATAATAGTTTTAATAAAAGGACCACAATATTTATCTTCGACACCACGTTTTTTAAAAAAAAATCGACTACGATCTGAACCAAAAATCATTGTTTGATCTTGTAAATCACATTCAGAAGCTTGATCGCATATAGGACAATCTAAAGGGTGATTTATTAATAAAAATTCTAAAACACTTTCACGAGCTTTTTGTACTAAAGGTGTATTAGTAAAAATACGCATATTGGGCATTAAAGGCATAGCACATGAAGCTACAGGTTTAGGTGAATTTTCAATTTCAACTAAACACATTCTACAATTACCTGCTATTTGTAAATTTTCTTGAAAACAAAATTTAGGAATTTCTATTTTAAAATTATTACATGCTTGTAATACTGTTAAATTTTTATTAACATTTAATTTTATATTGTTAATATATATATTAATCATTTATATGATAAAAATTAAATAAAATCTGAATTTATTTTCACTAAAAAGCTGTATTTAAAAAAAAAAAATAAATAAAAATATTTAAAAAACATGTTTATATTACTTAATAATTTTTTTTTAAATATAAAATCTATTATTATAGAAATTATCAAAGAAGGGACTTGAACCCTTAATGCTTTAAAGCATTACATCCTAAGTGTAACGTGTTTACCAATTTCACCACTTTGACATTATAGAATACCTACTATTGGACTTGAACCAATAACCCGATAATGGGAACAGATTTTAAATCTATCGTGTTTACCAATTTCACCAAGTAGGCTTTAATATTTTTTTAGTATATGAAAAAAAATAAAATTAAAACATATTTACAATTACATATATTTGAATTAAAATATAATTTTTTTATTATTTTAATTACTTTTTTTTATCTTTTTATAATTTCATATTATTTTTCAGATCAATTAATATATTTATTGGTTAATAATTTACTTAATCAAAATATGTTAAAATATTTTATCTTTACAAATATTACTGAAATTTTTATTACTAATATTTTTATAGCAATTTTTATAACAACATTTATAACAATTCAATTAAGTATTTTATTACTTTGGTTTTTTTTATCTAAAGGTTTATATAAATTTGAAAATTTTATTTTTATTAAATTTTATTTTATTTTTATTATTTTTAATTTTTTAATAATAAATTTTATTTTTACAAATATAATACCATATATTTGGAATTTTTTATTAAATTTAAATTTTTCAAATTTATACCTTTTAACTATTTATTTTGAACCAAAAATTAATAATTATTTTAATTTTATTTTTTCATCATTTATTTATATATTTATAATATTTATATATTTTTTTCTATTATTTTTTTTAATATTTAATAATATTTTTTCTTTTAAATTAATTATAAATTTAAGAAAATTTTTTTATTTACAAATAATACTAATAAGTGCTTTAATTACACCACCTGATATATTAAATTTTATATTAATTTATATTTTATTTATTTTTATATTTGAAATCTTAATTTATATTTTTATATATTTAAAAAAATATATTATAAATTAATTTATAATATATTTTTTATAAAATTTAATTTACTTTTATTTAAAATAGTATTAGTAGTAGTTTTTATTTCTTTAAAAATTTTTGAATTTAATTGATAATTTTTCAAATATTTAATAGATGTTATTTTTAAAGAAGATCCATTTGTTAAAATAATTTTATTTTTAAAGGTAAAAATTTTTTTATTTTTATTCATATATTATTTTTGGCTAGATAACATAATGGTAATGTAATGGACTGCAAATCCTTTAATGACGGTTCGAATCCGTCTCTAGCTTTAAAAGGATAGAGTGGGATTTGAACCCACGGTATTATTACATACTTCAGTTTTCAAGACTGACACCTTAAACCACTCGATCACCTATCCATATTAAAAATTAACGTCTTTTTTGTTTTTTTAAACGACAACCATTAAAAGGTTTTGTTGTTTTATCTAAAAGATATTTTACTTTAAAATTTTTTTGTTTTAAATTTTTTAAAACATTATATCGTCCTAAACCCGTACCTTGTAAAAAAATTTTTAATTTTTTTATTTTTTTTAATTGAAGATATTTATTAATTTTATATACAATTAATTGTACATTATATGGTGTATTTTTTTTAAATCTAGTTTTTTTTAATGATTTTGTTGACCATTGTTTTAAAAGATTACCCTTATGCGTTGTTAAACTAATAATAGTATTTTTTAAACTAGCTGTAATATGTAAATTTGCTAAAATTAAGGGATTTTTTTTTATAGGATTTTTTTTTTTATATTTATTTTTAAAATTATATTTAAATTTATTTTTATTCATAGAATAATTTTATTTTTTTTTATTTTTTTTAAATACCTTAAAAGGACGTTTATTACGTGAAATACGTTTTTGAATAAAAACTTGTTTTAATTTTTTAGATGTTTTTGCATTCGTATGTGTACGTTGTCCTCTAACGGGTAATCCCTGACTTTGACGAATTCCCCGATTACTTTTAATTTCAACTAATTCATTTATTCTTTCAGTTTTAGACTTTTTTAAAAGTTGTTCAACTTTTATTTTTTTATTTATATAATTTGTAAGTCGGTTTACATGGTTGTTTTTAAGTTTATTAAGGGTGATTTGAGGATTAATTCCTATATTTTTACAAATTTTATTAGATTGATATTCATTAATACCATATAAGATGGTTAATGCATATAAAATACTTTTTGAATCTGAAATTGTTTTATTAAAAATATATAACATAATAGATTTTATCTATATACCATATAAAATGATAGAAAAAAAAATAAATCCCATAACACCCTCACAACGTCAAACATTTTTATTAAAAAAAAATAATTTAACTCGAATTTTTAAAATAAAAGCCTTTACAAAAGGTTTTCAACGTGCAAATGGTAAGAATAATCAAGGTAAAATAACTGTAAGACACCGCGGTGGTGGACATAAACGTTTATATAGACTAATTAATTTTAATCGATCAAAAAATATAGAAGGTTATGTAATTAAAATATTATATGATCCTAACCGTTCAGCAAATATTGCTTATATTAAAAATGATTTTCAATCTTTTTTAATTTTAGCTCCAGAAGGTTTAAAGATTAATCAATATATTAAAAGTTCATTAAATGCTGAATTAAAGGTAGGTAATGCTTTACCTTTACAAAATATACCGATAGGTAGTTTAATTCATAATATTAGTTTATATCCGCAATCACGTGGTAAATTAATAAGAAGTGCAGGTACATCTGCTCAATTAATTCAAAAAATTAATAATAAATATGCAAGAATTCGTTTAAATTCTGGTGAATTAAAATTAATATTATTAACATGTTATGCTACATTAGGTGTTGTTTCTAATATTAATCATAAAAAAATTAAATTAGGTAAAGCCGGGCGTTCACGTTGGTTAAATCGACGACCACATGTACGCGGTGTAGCAAAAAATCCAGTAGATCATCCACATGGTGGAGGTGAAGGTAAAACTAGTGGGGGGCGACCTTCTGTAACACCGAAAGGTAAAATAACTAAAGGAAAACCTACACGAAATAAAAAAAAAAAAAAATTAATTATTCAATAATTATGTCTAGAAGTAAATATAAAGGTCCTTTTTTTAAAGTTAATTTATTAAAAAAAAAACGATGGATGAAAATAACTAATAAAAATTTAACAATATTACCTGAATATAATAATCATTCCGTAAGTATTTATAATGGTAAAATTTTTATTAATTTAGAAATAAATGATAAAATGATTGGTTTTAAATTTGGTGAATTTATTAATACACGAAAAAAACATATATATAAAAAAAAAAAATAAATTATGGGTCAAAAAATTATACCAATTAGTTTAAGATTAAATAAAAAAAAAAATTGGAATTCTAAATGGATTGTTAATAATAATGAATATTCAAATTTATTACATTTTGATTTAGAAATTAAAAAATATTTTCAAAATATTTTTAATTATAAAAATTTAAAATTAATAGATATAAATATTGTCAAAACATCAAATAATATTAATGTATATGTTTATATACAAAAAAATGCTAAAAAATCTTATAAATTATCTTATAATAAAATAATAAATCATTTAAATTTATATTATATTAATAATAATATCAAATTATTTATTAAAAATATTCAATTTTTTGAATTTTTTAAATTACGAAAAAATTTAAAACAAATTTTTGATAAAATAAAAAAAAATAATAAAATTAATAAAAATGTTAAAAAAATGATTTATAATTTTAGTTATGCTTTTTATACTAAAAAAATTAATATTATAACTTTTTATATTAAACAAACTTTAGAAAGAAAAAAAACACATAAAAAATTTATAAATAATATTGATAATATGCTTCAAGAATTTTTTAAAATGTTTTCCAATTTTATTGGTTATCGTTTACAATTTAAAGGTCGTTTAAATAAATCAAAAAGAAAGAAGAAAATGATTTTTCAAAAAGGGAAAATCCCTTTAAATACTTTAGAATATGATATTAAATATCATTTTAATGAATTTAAAACACCTTCGGGTATTTGTAGTATTAAATTGTGGGTTTTTTTTAACCCCAAAAAAATAAAATTAAATTCTAAATTTTTAAAAAAAAAAATAAAAATTAAACAAAAAATTAAAAAATCTTAATTATGTTATTTCCAAAAAAAACTAAATATAAAAAACAATTTAAAGGCAAACTTGTAGGTAAAACAACTAAAAGTAATAATATTGTTTATGGTAAATATGCTATTAAAGTTTTAGAAGAAACAAGATTAACTTCACGACAAATAGAAGCAACCCGTCGAATAATTATTAGAAAAATGAAAAGATTAGGATTTCTTTGGATTAGAGTTTTCCCGGATACACCTATAACTTCAAAACCTACTGAAAATCGAATGGGAAAAGGGAAGGGTGCTGTTTCTTTTTGGGTAGCTAAAGTTAAAAAAGGTCAAATTTTATATGAAATTAGTGGTATTTCATTAGAAAACGCAAAAAAAGTTTTAAAAGCAGGTTCTAATAAATTACCAGTAAAAACAAAATTTATTTATAAATAATAAGGCTTATAGTTTAATTGGTTAGAGCATACCGCTCATAACGGTATAGTTGTAGGTTCAAGTCCTACTAGGCCTATTAAAAAAAAAATTAAATGCAAAAAATTAAAAAACAAAAAATTAAAAATTTATTAAATTATCAACAATTTTTAAAAAATAATTATTTAAAAAATAAAAAATTTAAATTAAAAAATATTTTATTTGAAAATTCTATATTATATAATAATAATAATTTAGAATCATATGTAATTGAATTTAATAATTATGAAAATATTTATTTACCTTTTACATTAATAAAAATCGATAAAATATCAACAATTGCAGTAAAATATGAAAATGTTATTTTATTTAATTATGATTTAACTTATAATATATTATATCAATTTAATAAAATAATGTTTCAAAATATTTTAAAAAAAAAAAATAATTCAATTAAAGGACGTTTATTAGGTAGTAATTGGAATAATAAAAAAATTTTTATTTTTATTTTAGGTTTTATTTTTTCAATGAAACCTCTTAATTTAAATAATGCTTTAAAATATAAAAAAAAATTTTATTTTAATAAACATACTAAAAAAGGTTTTTATAAAAAAAGAATTAATTCTACAAGATTAATTAATTGTTATAAATTAAAATATTTAAATTTTAAAATTAATAATTTAAATATTTTTCAAAAATCAAAAAAAGAATTATCAAGACTTTTATATATTCAAGAAATTATTCAAACGCAAAAAATTCAAAATAAGAATTTTAAAAAATAATAAAAAGCGCTCTTTCTAGAAAAATATATGTTGAAGAAATAAAAAATTAAAATATAATTATGCCACAATTTGATCAATTTTCATTTTTTAATCAAGTATCTTGGTTTTTATTTTTTTTTTTTAATTTTTATTTTTTTATTACTTATTTTTTTTTACCTAAAATATGTTATAATTTAAAATTTCGAAAGAAAAAAATAATTTTTGATATTAAAAAAAAAAATCAAATTAATTTTGAAAAAAATAATATTATTTTTTTTTTTAATAATTCTTATAAAAATTTTTGTTCTAATTTTGAATTATTTTTTAATAAAAAATTATCAATTTTAAAAAAAAATCAAGAAATTAAAATACAAAAAACTCCAATTTTTAATATTTTATTAAAAAAAAAAATCAATATTTTTTTAAATCAAAGATTTTTATTTTTAAAAAAAATATTTATAATAGTTAATTAAATTAATTTTTAATAAGTGTATAGCTCAGTTGGTAGAGCACCGGACTTTTAATCCGATGGTCTTGGGTTCAAGTCCCAATACACTTATAGGGGATATATTTCAACTGGTAGAAAATATGTTTTGCAAATATAAGGTTATCGGTTCGAATCCGATTATCTCCACATTTTAATTATTATATTAATAATTTTATGCAAAAAAAAATTAAAAAAAATATTAAACAACGTTATTTATTTAAAAATTTCGAAAAAAATAGATTAACATTAAAAATTCTTTCAAAAAATTTAAATATACAAAAAAATTTTAGATGGAAATTACAACAAAAATGGTTTTTTTTCCACCAGAACTCATCTATTACTCGAATTAAAAATATATGTATTTTAACTGGACGTTCTAAAAGTATTTATCGTTTATTTAAAATTTCTAGAATTAAATTACGTAATTTAACATCAAAAGGTTTTTTACCTGGTGTTTCAAAATATAGTTGGTAATTTTATTATGATTATAACAGATACTCTTTCAAATTTATTTTCAAAAATAAAAAATGGTTACTTAGTAAAAAAATCAAAAATAGTACAACAAAAATCAAAACAAAGTATAAATATTTTAAATATTTTAGTTAAAGAAGGTTTTATAAAAAGTTATAAAATAAATTCAAAAAATCAATTAAATATTTATTTAAAATATAAAAAAGATAAAGCAGTTATTACTGAAATAAAACGTTTATCAAAACCTGGAAAACGTTTATATATAACTAATAAGAATTTATATCAAAAAAAAGTGGGATTTTATATTATTTCAACTTCAATGGGAATTTTAACAGATTTACAAGCTAAAAAATTAAATGTTGGTGGTGAATTAATTTGTAAAATTTTTTAAAAAATTATGATTCATATAATAAAAAAAAATATTCAATTAAAAAATAAAAATTTTTTAAAAAGTCCTTTAGGAAATATTCAACTTTTTTTTATAGATAAAACATTTATTTTACCTTCAGAAATACAACTTTCTAAAAAAAATCAAAAAATTTTTTTTAAAACATCGTTAGGTTTATTATCTTTAAATTTTACTAATAATCTTTATTTTTTTATAAAAAAAAATAAATTATTAATAAATATTAATACTTTTACCAATAAAAAAAGTATTTTAAATTTATATAATAAATTAATAAAAATAAAAACAAAAGGTGTTTTACAAGGTTTTAAAATAAGTTTACTTTTAAAGGGTATAGGTTTTAAAGCTTTTATTGAAAATAATAATTTAATTTTAAAATTAGGATTTAGTCATAATATTATTATAGCAATTCCATCTAATATAGAAATTATTAATCAAACAAATTTATTAATTTTTAATAGTATAGACTATATTTATTTAAGTCAATTTGTACATTTTATAAAAAATCATAAAAAACCCGAACCTTATAAAGGTAAAGGTTTATTATTAAAAAATGAAAAAATTTTAAAAAAAGAAGGAAAAAAAAGTAAAAAATAATTAAATATGATACAAAAAAATAAAAAAAATAATAATAATAATGTTTTATTAAATTTATTATTTAAATCAAAAAATATGTATGGAGAATCCATAACTTATACAAATAAAGATATTTTACCTTTTATTTATGGTAGTCGACATGATTATATTATAATAAATTTAAAAAATATTTCATTTTTTTTAAAACGTATTTTTAAATTAATTAAATATATGTTACAAAGAAATGAAAAAATTTTAATAATAGGAAATGCAAATGAAGTTAAATTTTTATTAACAACATCTTTTATAAAAAAAAATCCTAATATTATTTTTTTTAATAAAGAATGGGTAAATGGTTTAATTACTAATAGAATTATGGATACAACTTTAAATAAAATAATTAATTATTTATTTAAAGAAAATGAAATTAAATTAATTTTAATTATTAAAAGTTCAATTAAAGACACTTTTTTAAATCAAGAACTTTCTACTTTAAAAATACCGACAATTTCATTAATAAATACAAGTCAAACTTTTAAAACAATAAATTATCCTATAGTTACAAATTCACGAAATATTCAAGCAATTTATGCTTTAATGTATTTATTACGTAGAATTTTTTAATAAATAATATGAATAAATTAAAACCAAGAAATAAAATATGTTTTCAAAATAATCGGAACATACATAAAAATTTAAACTTATTAAAATTAAAATCAAAAAAATGGAATTTATTTAAAAAAAAATTACGTTATCGTAAAGAAATAAAACCTGAAAAACGTAAAAAATTTTTCCAAAAACGTTTATTTGAAAAACAACAATTTCGTAATTTTTATGGATGTATTCATGAATATCAATTAAAAAATTTATTTAAAAAATTAGCTAAAAAAAAAAATAAAATTAATATTTTTAAAAATTTTGTTGTTTTATTAGAAAGTCGTTTAGATATAAATCTTGTTCGATTAAAATTAGTCAAAACAATTTTTCAAGCAAAACAATTAATAAACCATAAAAAAATTAAAATAAATAATAAAATAATAAATAAACCAAATTTGATATTACAAAAAGGTGATATTATTCATATTATTAAATAAATATGCAAAATAAAATAAAAAATTTTAATAAAAACAAAAAATTTAATAAACAACATTATAATAAAAAAACTAATAAATATCCTTATTCGTCTAAAAATAAATATAAATATCCTTATTCATATAGAAATAAAAACAGTATTTATTATCTTTTAGGTGAAAAAAAACCATTAAAACCTTTAACAACTACATATTTACATCGAAATAAAAAAATTAAAACAGGAATTTTTTTTAAAGAACCTACGTTTAAAAATATTTTATATCCTTTTTATTTAAATTTAAATTTAATTAATGAATATTTAAAAAAAAAATAAAAATTTAAACCATTTAAATGGTTTAAGTACTAATAA